GGAACTCCTTTCTCGCGGAGCGGCATACCGGAAAAAAAAAGAAAGAAGCCCATCCCGCAACCTTTTTTAGAAAGAGGGGGTTCCCTGGCCTGGGGCAACACGATATTGAAAGAAGCTTCTTCCTCATTCTTGGACAATGAAATCGAGAAGATTGCGTTCAATATCGCGTTTCATCTGATAGTTTATGGAGCTATCCTCCTTACTCAGTTGGGTTAAGAGCCGGGAAAAAGATTTATGCTTGTTTTCAAGAGTAGGGGGATCAAAGCGATAGGCATCTTGTCCGATTATTTTGTCCACAAACTGGTCCAACTTGCGGAAATCTAAATCCGAGCGGGCTAAATTCCGCTTTTTCCGCCTCGAATAATTCTTCCACGACCCTTCGGATCGCGCTCCCCTTTTGAGCGATTTCGTCTTGCACTCGGGCCTGCAAAGCGGCTCTAATTAGGTCTGGGTCCCTTCTCCCGTACTCCCGCATCTTGGGCTCCTCAACGGGAACTTCCACTTCTTCTCCTTCTCGTGGAGGCGGCATTTCGACCACGGGCTTTTGGACGTCACTTCTTCATTTCTCTGCTTTTTGGAAAGGGGACCTTTGGAATCAACTTGATCAAAGTATGATTGATCCCCTGAGGCAAGCTTTTATCAAGGAAAGCCCTCAAGACCATACCACACAAAGAGGGACCAACTCCATCCCAAAATTTTGGGGATGGCTGAAATCCATCGTCTCCAGGTGCTTTGTATGCTCCAAGCGCATCCTTTACATCCCTAGGAGTCACTGGCTTCATCAAAGAAGCAATTTGCTCATCAGTAAGACAAGGGCGGAGCATTGACAAAGTTAACAGGCATACCTGGATTTCCCTCGTCTGTATAGAGTTTCTGAAAAAATTGAACAACCATATTCTTCAACAGGTTTACATCCGTGATCCAACTTCCATCATCCCCCTTTAAGCTTCCAATCCAATTTCTTTTTTCCTTCGGATGAGAGTAGACGTGTGAAAAAATTTCGAGTTACAATCACCAAATTGAATCCATTGCACCCTGGATTTGTGGTACCATAAGATCTCTTCTTGCGTGAGCACTTCTCTATACTCTGCCTTGAGATTCTTTTCCAATCCGAAAAGGTGCACCGAATTTCTTTCCGAAAGGGCTCTTTGAATACCACCCAATCTTGCCAAAATCCTCCTCTTTTTAAATACACCTGTTTATTCCACACCTTTACTTTTTCTGTAAAACTTGCAAGGGTCTCATTGAGAGGCAGACTATTCTCCCAACTATCCAGAACAAAAGGCCGAAATTCCAAATGCGTCAATCACGCTGCTTGAAACCTAAATTGGAGGAGGAATGGCACCAAATAAATCAATCAGTAAGGGGGTATGATCCGAATAGATATTCGGGAGGTGTGAAACCGTCGCTTCTGGAAACAAGCTTCTCCAAGAGGCATTCGCTAACGCCCTATCAAGCCGGATGCTAATCTTTCTCAAACCATACTCTCTTGACCATGTCAATTTTGGTCCAGAAAAACCTAGATCAATAAGCTCGCAATCATCAATCCATCTAGCAAATCGAGCACACTTACGGTACACCTTATTGGAACTCCCACTTTTCTCCGAGGCCAACTTCTAGGCATTCAAATCTCCTGCTACCAGCCATGGCCTATTATGTATCTTCGTGAGCTGATAGAGCGCCTCCCATAAGTACTCTCGTCTTGCAGGGATTGGGCTAGCATATACCGCCGAGAAAATCCAATGCTTACTCTTAATATTTTCAATGAACAAGTTCACACACTGAGAGTCTTTAGAGAAAATTTGAACCTAAAAACGCTCAGTCCTCCAAAAGACCCATATGCCTCCACTAAACCCTTGAGCTTCCATTCGCGTCGAACTAGAGAACCCAATCCTTCGAGACACCTCATCAGCCCTATCACCACTTATTCTAGTCTCAATCAACACTAGGATCACCCGGTCATGCACAGAAATGAGGTCTATAATCACCCTGAGAAAATCGTCATTGAGATCTGCAGGGTGGCGGGGACTTCGACTGCCTTGTATCGGGTGAAGAGAAGGGGCGGTAGGCTTAGTAGGGCTCGAACCTACAATATCACCGTTATGAGCGGTACGTTTCAACCAATTAAACTATAAGCCCCTATGGATCTCTACATGCAATTCGCTCACTTCGGGTCAACATAGACCCTTTTGCTACCGTCTAGCCGTTGCCTGTGTCCTCAATTGTCCAGTTTTCTGGCTCGTCTTCTGAAATAGATTTCGCGGAAAACCAGCTATTGGTAGGTAATATCGATGAAGTTGGGTTTCAAAGGATGCTGACATCATTGCGTTTGCCAGGCGATCGGCGATCACACTTCCTTTTATGGCTTTATGACTCACACACGCGTAGGAAGGTTCCGCGATTGAATTCTTTATTTTATTCTCTCCATCGGAGGAGACTATACGAAATTTCTTATCCTAAGTCATTGCTAGGGAGGAGTTACCCGAGCTTCCCCGATCATTTTGACAGTTTTGCAGTTCAGGCTATTCCTGATCTTCGGTAGCTGCTTATGCTTACCGAATGTGTCAGGGTTTAGAATCGGTTTCTAAGAGCTCATTTTCTGAGGCGATGGATCTCGAGTGGAGCTGCGAATCGAAGCCCTTTTCTGAATCTGGTTTGGCTAGAAACTTCAGTTATCGTAACCCGATCTTGACAAGTGTTTTCTTTTTTACCGGTGATTTCGGAAGGAATATGATTTACATTTCCCGAAAGGAAGTGGTTTAGATAACTCTTTACCGGCAAGCAAGGAATTTTTATTAAGCAAACCCGGCGCTATAGTCTCAGTATGGAAAGAAGCAGCCTAAGAAGAAGGTAAGCAAGCCAATGAGATTGTAAGTCCCAGGTAAGGATTGGGATAGTAAGCAAACAAGCTAGCAAGTAGTTAGAGCTAAACCAGTAAGAGGATAGGAAGCTAAGCGCTAGATTCTCAGTTTCAGTTAAATTCCCATGGGAGGAAGAGGATAGTAACCTGCCTTGTTGTAGGATAACCAGTATACCTTATCTCCGGCTTGGCCTATAACCCTATAGTGCCCTGTCTTGTAGAAAACTTCCCTGTAGCTAGAGCAAGGTTTCAAAGGCTAGAAGTTTAGATTGGAAGAGAAAGGGTAGCGGGAAGACAGAAGAGTCAGTTGAAGGTACAGAAGTTCAAAGGCATTCCCTCGTGCTAAAGCTAGAATAAGTCACCCTGCCAGAAAGGAGAGACCTATGGATATGATGATATTTTAAGTAAGGTGAGAGTCTTTTCCTAACCCGAAAGCAAGGGGAAGGTCAGACCTAATCTAAAGTCTGGAAATCCATATGGGCAAGCAACAGCAGCAATTCCTTGGGTTTGGACTGTGGCCACACTAGATGATTTTTGAACCTTGAAGAAAGGCTGAAGCTCTTCAATCAAACCAGTGTAAACAAGCATTGGTTGAATGATTGATAACAACTCATCTGGTGTCACTTTCCCTTTCCCGAGTTTGTTAATCGAAGAGTAAGAGTAAATAGTTAAGTTACCAGTCTTCGATTCGCCGAGTCGGCAACCGGGAAAATAGCTCTCACAAAGAGACTCTTAGAGGGTAAGAGGACAAGTGGACTTGATGAAATACATCTTCAGTTAGTTGATACAAGAAAGAGTGCAGCCCGGGTTAGATACCCTATCCTTCGCCCTCGTCCAAAACCTAGCAAACAGACCGTTGTGAACCACAAAACGTTGCGGTAGAAAGCACAAGAGATGAAAGAGAAGCAGAAGGAAAGGAAGAAGATGTAGCTTACCCGAATAAGCTGGAAAAGTGGAAAGGACTCCCATCCCAGAGTGTGAAAGCACTCGGGAGAAAGAGGGGGAGAAAGGTCCCCACGGGGTCAATCTTCCAAAAAATGCTTTCGATATTTGAGCCGTGTCAATGTATTTTCCTGAATCGGTGGGGCTGGGAGGAGCCTGCTTAGCCACGAGCAGTCTACCCCTTCGATTGGATGCGCTATCCGGTCCAGTCCAGCGGCATTTCCTGAGTTGATGAATTTCTTTTGGATGGATAAAAAGTTATTACAAGATGTTCTTCCCTTAGTCTTATCCCCTTTTCTCTCGATTCTCATTCTCAAGCTGAAGCATCAAAAAAGAGTCTTTCTTAGAGAGCTACCTTCGCTGATGACAAAGACACAGGGGAAAGGCATTTCCTGACAAGTAAATGTCCCACCAACAAATAGAAAGAAGGTTAGCCCAAGAAAGAACCTAGTTTTAGGTTCTTTTTCATTGGCAGTGGAAGTGTTATGATATGGTAACTGAAAAGGGTGTTGCTTGGAACCTTCTGTGCTTACAAGAACATCTCTCAGGATATCTGAGAATGTTACTAGGTAGAATCTCCGGTAATTCTTTCTTGGCTGAGCCTTCTGGTCTAACCCAATCAAAGGCTTGTAAAGGAACCATCAAAAAATAAGATATTTTTTTTGTTAATCCGAATTATCAATCTCAGATGAGTAGACTCTGAAAAATTTCCAAATCATGTCCATATTTATAATAAATAAATCATCTCCTGAGATCTTTTTCAATAACATTCATCTCGATAAGATAAATAGGAAGCTTTAAGTCAAGAAAGGTAGGAGGCCATATACTATTTGAGATAAAATTGACCGACTGCAAGTCGAGATATTCACCATTAAAGAAGACCTGTCTTGCTTTGGTTTAGGCTACTCAATGCCTCAGACACTACTACCTATTGTCTTATCCGGTACTGCTTCTTGCGCGCATGGACCCGCTTAAGTATCTCTTCGAAAAGCCGGTTGTTTCAGGCCAAATTGCTAGGTATAAAATATTGTTGTCAGAGTTCGATATCATTTTTGTCAGCTAGAAATCGATGTTAGGATAAGCTATTGCTGATCACCTTGGACGTAACCCTTTTCCATGTTACGAGCCGCCCATGATGGATTATTTTCCGGGTGAAAAAGTCTTTTACACTGACATTGAGTATAGAGGTCTTTTTTTTGGTCAACCAATTTGGAGAGTTTGCTTTTACACATTTATTTGTCTGGGGGAAACACAAAAGGAAAAGAAAAGCGCATATGGCACAAAAAGGAAATCCGATTTCGGTAAGACTGGATAAAAATTGTAGTTCAGATTCAAGATGGTTCAGTGAGGGCGACCGCGAAAGTCACCGAATGGGTCAGTATTTTCCTTCAGTTTTTCCTATTATTAAAAGCGTGGGAGGACGTTGCAGATGTCCAGGACGGACACGACTTCTTCTAACGCCAGAAGACCACTGGAAAACACCCGGGACCAGAGCATGTCGTGAAAGAAGCACGCACACTGGGCGGGCGTGCTTCGACCGTGTCTCCGGGGCACAGTTGAATGTAGATATCATGAACGCGAGGTGCAGGATACCAGGCCGAGAAACCCAGGCAACCACCGCCCTATGTGCCGATCGCTAGCGCATCCAGGGCCCCGACGCCCAGCTCAGCTGGATAGGCCTAGCCTGATCTGAGAAGTGCTAATTCGGTTCGAATAGACTTAATTCAAGAAAGCCGCCGCCCCTGGAATCAATAAGAAAACAAGTGCTAAGTTTCAGATCAGTGAATAAACCGAAACGAAAAAAGAGATGTTTCTCGCTCGGCGCCTAAAGCGCACTATGCTCCGCTTCAACAAATGAGAGTTTTCGGTGGAACCGGTGAACCACGCGAGCTGGTTAGATGCGTGGGACAGAGGGCTCATAGTACCTGCTAGCGCGGCTATGCAGTGGAAAGGAAGGAGTCTAAATCGACCCCCTTCTTTCTTTTTTTAAAAGAAAAAAGCAGTACAAAGAAATTAGACTCTCGGATGAGACTAAGCAGCCACCAACCGTTCCGACGCGCCCCTGACCCATCTTGATTAAGACCGAAACCCTATCTAAAATGGAGCCTAGTTTAATTTAAGCTGTCAAACAAATGATAGAATGGAAAATTTAAAATAACCTACTAGTAGGGAAGGGAGATGGATGGAGTCTCGCTCAGTAAAGAGAGTTGTAGATTCGTAAAAAAGGAAAAGAGCCTTTACTTTTTTTAGTCAAGCGCGCTAGCTGCAATCTTTTTAAAGTAAGAAGCGCGAAAGTTGACTTTGCTTTGAGAAAGAGGGTGCTTGTTGCCGCTTTATTAGTAAGTAAGCTTGTTTTATATCATATCAATGAAATAAAGGCGAAAGGTTGCTTTACTAATAATAAGGTGCGTTAGCGCTTTAGTTTTCAATAAGGACATTTTTTCTTTACTAATAAGAAAGGGTTTTTTTATCAGGGTGCGTTTGGAACCCTATAAAGGGCGTTTCCTTTCAAATGACAACTGCCTCTTTCTGCTGCGAGGGCGTTGCACGAAACCAAACCGTCCCCCGCCCGATCAAGTACCAGTTGCTTCGCTGGTAAGCCCACTTGGGTTAGGGGCATTGTCCCTCAGTTCTTACCAACCTCCGGTGTGTAATCGACATGTTGCTAGCTTCAACTCAGTTGAATAAGAATCATTGATTCCCTTTGCTGTCCATTTTTTATTCATTCAGGGTGCTCGGCCGGTGCTTCTTTCTCAAACCAGAACAACTCTGAACGTTAGGGAAGATAAGGGAAGACCCCCTGAGCGAACCGAACGATAGCGGCTTAAAGCTAAGCCTATCACGAGCAGCGTCGCTGCGCGGGGAGGAGCATCTCAAAGTATGGGGCAAAGGATCAAACGCTTTGACTTTGTCCCCCGGGATCCACCACAGGTTGGGTTTGAGCGAGAGCCGTGTGATGGGTGACTATCCAGCACGGTTCGGAGAGCACTTTAAGTCTGCGCTGGTGAATGGAAGCCCTCCCTATCAAGCAAGAAAGAAGCGGCTCTTTCCACGGCGGAGTCACTATTGACTCTATTTTTTATTATAGTAAATCAGTGTATCAAGATGTCAATCTGAGATCTTATTTCGGTTCGATACGTCCACCTACGAGACTCACCTTTGGCTTTCGTCTCGGTAGGTGTATTATTCTACATTTTCCCAAAAGAACATTCATTAATTTCTTTCTTCCCCGTCGACCACGACGACTGAAACGGCGCGAAAAAACCAGACCCGGAAAGGGGAAGGGCCGGTGGTGGACATTCGGGAAAGTCGGGCCGATCAGGTGTCTTCATTTAAGCGACAATACAGAAGAAGAACGAAACGAAGTGAGAGGCCGGGAGGCAGAGAAAAGAGTCGAGTCGATCAGGCTCGACGACCGGGAGAAGGAAAACGAAATCAGGATTTGGCCGAAAAAGAAGCAAGGCTATGGATACTATGACCGATCACCATCGATAAAGAAGAATCTTTCTAAATCACTTCGGGTGAGCGGGGCCTTCAAGCATCCGAAATACGCCGGGGTTGTAAATGACATAGCGTTCCTGATAGAAAATGACAACTCCTTCAGAAAAACGAAGTTATTCAAGTTCTTTTGCCCAAAGAAGTCCCGCTTCGACGGCCCGACGAGTCATCTACTTAAAAGGACCCTCCCTTCAGTGCGCCTCTCCTTGAATTATTCGGTCATGCAATATTTTTTGAATATAAAGAACCAAATTCATTTCGACCCCGTCGTAGTTCTCAATCATTTCGTGGCACCGGGCGTGGCTGAACCATCTACAATGGGGGGAGCGAATGCACAGGGAAGAAGCTTAGATAAGAGAATACATTCTCGCATCGCTTTTTTTGTAGAAAGCTCAACCAGCGAAAAAAAGTGTTTGGCCGAAGCCAAAAAGAGGTTGACTCACTTCATTCGCCAAGCGAATGATCTTCGTTTCGCGGGAACAAGAAAAACCACCATCTCGCTCTTTCCTTTCTTCGGTGCTACCTTTTTCTTTCCAAGGGATGGGGTTGGAGTGTATAAAAACCCTTTTTTTGAGGATGCCCGGAAACAACTCCTAGGTCAATTAAGGATCAAATGTTGGAACCTCATGGGTAAGGATAAGGTAATGGAATTGATAGAGAAATTCATAAACCTAGGTAGGATAGGAGAATTGATAAAGGGAATAGAGATGATGATAGAGATCATACTGAGAAACAGAAAAATTCCGTACGGGTACAACTCTTATTTGAACGAAATGCAAAAAATGCGATCTTTATTGTCTAATAGAACAAACACTAAGACCTTAATTGAGTCGGTCAAGATTCAATCTGTTTATCAAAGTGCTTCTCCGATTGCTCAAGACATCTCTTTTCAACTGAGGAACAAAAAAAGATCATTTCGTTCAATTTTTACTAAAATAGTGAAGGATATCCCATTAGTAATGAAAAAAGGGGTGGAGGGGATCCGTATATGTTGTTCAGGTCGATCAGAAGGCGCAGAAATAGCTAGAACTGAATGCGGAAAGTATGGAAAAACTTCTCTTAATGTATTTAACCAGAAAATCGATTATGCTCCTGCGGAAGTATCTACTCGTTACGGAATCTCAGGTATCAAAGTTTGGATTTCATATAGTAAAAAAAGGGGGGGACGTGCTATATCCGAAACGTAAGCTTAAGGAAAAAGCATTTAGGCCAATTTGATTTTCCCGATTCTGATATAGAGGTCTTTTTTTTGGTCAACCAATTTGGAGAGTTTGCTTTTACACATTTATTTGTCTGGGGGAAACACAAAAGGAAAAGAAAAGCGCATATGGCACAAAAAGGAAATCCGATTTCGGTAAGACTGGATAAAAATTGTAGTTCAGATTCAAAGTGGTCACGTATATCTTCTCTGCTTCTGCTTTTCCTTCGCAGAATGCTTTTAAGGGGGGTGATGACCTATTTTGGACATTTGTTGTGGGACTGGAAGGGGGCTGCCCTCCTTCTTGCATTGACAGATTGGATCGAGTGGGTCTTACCAGTCATAGGTGATCTTACTCTTTCTGTCGGAGGCGGTGCCAGCTCTTCGAAGCGACCGCGTTTCGATCTAAATCTTCCTCCAGCTGAAGAGCTTGAGTCTGCCTCAACCTCGGCCCCGGAAGACCCACAACCTCTACCTCTCTCGATAGCGGAGCAGGTGATTCGAAATCGCTTAATAAGAGGAGGAGGAGCACATGTTCCTGATGCTCAACTATTAGAGGAAGTGCGGGCGATCGCTCGATTAAAAGGGCAGATCGCCGATCGGATGTTTGAATTGGATACTGAATCACCTGAATTTTGGCGACAGCACAGAGAGGCCATTATTCAGGATTCAATTCTTACAACGAACCAAACCGAGTATCCTTCTCGCCTACTGTTGCGGAAGCTTGCCGATTTGAGTTCCTCAAATGTCCACACTTCCGCGACTTATCAAAACATGTGTAAAATCAGAAGAAAGTTTCATAAGCTTGGAACTTTAAAGTTTTAATGAGCCTCCTTTCTCGCTCCGCGATAAAACATGATGTCATGCACCTATTTAGTATAGAACTTCTTTCTTTTTTTTTCCGGTATGCCGCTCCGCGAGAAAGGAGCGATAGAAGCAAGTGGGCTGTCGTGATGTCAGAATTTGCACCTATTTGTATCTATTTAGTGATCAGTCCGCTAGTTTCTTTGATCCCACTCGGTGTTCCTTTTCTATTTTCTTCCAATAGTTCGACCTATCCAGAAAAATTGTCGGCCTACGAATGTGGTTTCGATCCTTCCGGTGATGCCAGAAGTCGTTTCGATATACGATTTTATCTTGTTTCAATTTTATTTATTATCCTTGATCCGGAAGTTACCTTTTTCTTTCCTTGGGCAGTACCTCCCAACAAGATTGATCCGTTTGGATTTTGGTCCATGATGGCCTTTTTATTGATTTTGACGATTGGATCTCTCTATGAATGGAAAAGGGGTGCTTCGGATCGGGAGTAATCACTAGTGATAGGGCAATAATTGGGGGGAAGGACAAAGGAAAGAGCGATGCCTACATTAAATCAATTGATTCGTTATGGTAGAGAAGAAAAACGGCGCACGGACCGTACTCGAGCTTCGGATCAATGTCCCCAGAAGCAAGGAGTACGCCCGCGTGTTTCAACGAGAACACCGAAAAAACCTAATTCAGCTCCGCGTAAGATAGCCAAAATACGATTGAGCAATCGACATGATATATTTGCTCACATTCCAGGCGAAGGTCATAATTTGCAGGAACATTCTATGGTCTTAATAAGAGGAGGTAGAGTAAAAGATTCGCCAGGTGTGAAATCCCATTGTATTCGAGGAGTCAAGGATTTGCTGGGAATTCCGGATCGAAGAAGAGGCAGATCAAAATATGGTGCGGAAAAACCCAAATCGATATGAATGGAGGATGCCTATGGAACTTGTTTTTCTCGGTCAGTCGAGGTTCAACCACAATGTTACGCGGCGTTCAGAACCAGCCTTGAAGTGAATGAATTAGAAAGAACTAAGAAGTAAGGAAATGAGACGACTCTTTCTATATCATAAAAAGATCTTCCCTTCCACACCAATCACGAGTTTTTCTTTATTTCTCTCGTATATCGTCATAACGCCCAAAATGCTAGGTTTTGAAAAGTCCTTTTCATGTCATTCCCATTTAGGTCTGATTCGGATCCCTCCGTTGTTTCCTTTTCCTCCCGCACCTTTTCCTCGAAATGAGAAAGAAGATGGTACACTCGAATTGTTTTATTTAAGTGCTTATTGCTTGCCAAAGATCCTACTTCTACAATTGGTAGGTCACCGGGTTATTCAAATAAGTTTTGTTTTCTGTGGTTTTCGCATGTTACAACTTCCGTACCAATTCGGTCGATCCAGAATGGATTGGTTAAACATTCCATTAGGGAGCTTGGTCTTGACTTTTCTGTGTGGTATTCATTCTCGTTCGGCTCTTTTTTTCACATCTAGAAGTGGTTGGAACAGCTCGCAAAATCCAACCACTTCACCTACTTTATTGCCCCCAACCTTTTATCGTACCTCTATTGAAACATTCTGGTTTCATGTTCCTTCATCGATTGGTTATTCCTCTCCGTTCTTATCTCTTTTTCCAATTTCGGTCTCGATTCGTTTACAAGATTGAATGTCCAATTCTCCTCCGAACCCTTGATTGGATTGTTTTCCAAGTCTTCAGTATTTCGATCATTGACAAGGTTCAAAGAAAGGAGAGCCATTGATAAAGAATACATGACAAACCACAATGCTAGCAGATGAAGTGAACGTGATTAGTCCCTTAGTGCTGCCAGTCTCGTAGAGACCTTGCCTCCGAGATCCCATAAGAGTTCTTTCCCAACTCCTACACCTGCGATCATTCCCGCCTCTCCATCCGCCGCTGAAGAATCTCACCCTTCCCTACTATTCGACATTTCCCGGAGGAGAAAAGTACCCATAGATAGGAGAGGAGCAATGACATTAGCACCGAAGCTTTCATTAGAGCCTAGAAGTGCTTTTTAGCCTTCCTTTGCCCCAAGGTGGGGTGCCCCTGCGTCTGCTAACCTTCAGGCCTTTCTCTTATAAGACCCTTTCTTCCCTCGCCTCGGGTCACTCACTGCCTGCAAGTAAGTAATTCCCCGCTAACCTGGGATAGAGCTATAGAGCTAGAGCGTAAGTTACCATGCGCTGGAGGAGCCGAAGGAAGGAATTTTAGAAGTTCAAGATGATAAATAGGAGTAGGAGAACCAGCTATCGAGTCAGCTATCCCCTCCTTGAAAGGTAAGTAAAGGGAGGAGATTGATTTTACCGGGAATGAGGCAAGATAGAAAGAGCCTTGGATTGCTACTTCTACTTTCCAGCCTAGGAAGATTCTTTTATTCCCTATAAGACTGTTCCCTGTGAAAGATGCGCTAGCCTCCTCGCAGAGAGAAAGGAAAAAGAATAGGGTCCGAAAGAGCTATCGTTAAAGCGCTTTAGATAATTAGAAAGGCTATTCTAATATAAGGAACTTTAAAAGAGAAGAGTTAGGCTATTCCTTCATACGTTCTTAGTAAGAAAGCGCTAGCTTATATATGTTAGTTCACTGCTGCATTGCGTAAAACAGTACTTAGCTTCAGTCTTCACTGTCCTAGGCGCACTAGACTAGAATGGATAGCACAGGTCGGAGGTAATAAGGGTCTGGTATATCTTACTGTTATTCGTCCAAATATTGCTAATAGCTACGGCTTAGCCAAGACTGATTCATTCTATGCAAATCCCCCAATAACCATTCTTTTCTTTGCAAGTCAATAATGTCCAATAGGCTCTTAGATGGACATGGACAGAAAAGGTTGCACCTTACCTTATAGAAAGTAGCTAGTCTTGTCCTCTCCTCGTTAGGCTTAGGGAAGGACCTGATTGCCCTTTTGCCTTGTCTTTTTTACTGGATTACCTTCTTTACTTTATTTTCTTTCTTTGCGGGGATTCCCTGATTAAGCTACCTTCCCTTATTAATATTAAAAAAAAAGGAATTTTTAGAGGGAAGACGATTCCCCCTTTTTTTACCAGCAGCACTGACGCTTACGCTTTCTTATGCCGATTCCTATTCCTATAAAAAAGACTCCATTGCGTTGCGTAACGAGGGTTTCTTTCGGCCTAACGACTGCTAATGAAAGTCTTCCTATAAAGATGTTTGCTTCAAGGGCTCCGCTCCTTCAGTTCAGGCCTTTTAAACTCTTTCATTTCAATCAAATAAAGAATAGCTATCGGAGGAAGTTGCCTAGCCGACGCCGACCTAATCATGTAAAATTTATTAATATAATGATAGTGATAGATCTACTCTTTCCTTTCCTTTATAATAAGAATAAGAAAAGTAAAAAGTAAGGTCTTTTTCCTACATTCGCTCAGAGTAAGAGAGGGTGGCTTAGATAGCTTAGACTGAGACTTTTGGAGTTAAGAAGCGAGAATTGAAGAAAGGCTTTTTTTCGTACTTTTATTTTAGCACCCGAACTCCTTAGGAGAAGAGATTTATGATACGCTTGAACCGGGTGGATTCGGCTTTCGGAAAGAAAAAACCTCTCTGTCGAAAAAGAAAAAGAGATTGGATGGGCGATTTCCCTTTTTCTAAGCTAAGAGAATAGAGCACTGATTCTTCTCCAATGCGTAAGAGAAGAGATAGGCTCACCCCAGTCTTTCTTTCCCTGGCCACCAGGTGAAAACTACATTCATCATAGCTGTCTGAGAGGAGAGTCGGGATCATAAGTCCCAATATGATTAAGTCAAGTCAAATCCTCAGCCGCTTTTATAGGAAGATGAGCGGAAAGGGCATTTGAGGGAGAGCCCAAGGTAAGGGGTTGAATCCTACCGTTCAATGGGATTCATTTGCAGCAAGATACTTCATAGCTAGGCTCAGAGATGGAACTACTTCCTTCAATACCTTTTCACTTTCAGGAAATGGGCATGAGACTTTCGAAGCTATTTCATCTTCTTTGATTGAGGCTTAGAACCGCCAATCCCACTAATAGCCATTAAGGGAAGTTGATTCTTTGAGTTGCCTGTGTGAGGCCAATGGCTACTTCTATTCTAAACAGTAAAGGAAGCTTTTCCATAATTGAATATCGGGTGTGTAGCCCCTATTCTATATATAATCTACGATCAATCCTCCCTAATTCAAGCACTTGTTAACCGCTCTGGTCCTCTTGCTTGAAAGCAGGACGTCGCTTACCTTTAGAGGTCAACGAGAACATATTAGAGATATAGAAATTGTTTCATAAATTGGAATGTTTTCCCCTGATATGAATTCGAAGAAAAAAGGGCCCGTAAGCAATGAGTCTTGAGTGATGGATTATCCGCTGACCCTGAGCTACCAGATTAGGTGAGGGTGTTCTATTCTGATCTCTGCCCTTTCTGGCAGGATTTCTTTCTACGAATTAGCCTCTATGGCTATGTCCGGATCTAACTGCTATTAAGGATCTATGAATGCCGGGCTTTCACTCCTATATTATATGAATAAGAATGTTTGAAAGTCGTTCATACAATCAGAAAGGTAGAGAGCGGCGCTCCTCTTTCAGGAAGAGAGTTGAGCTCCCCCCTCTTATTTTTATTTGTTTTAGAACTTCTTTCTTGGTCTCTCTTTCTGTTTATTCCTTTCTTCACTTGGAAACCCTAGTCAAATAGGCAAGGCGGAAAGGAAAGATCTTGGTTGGGAGTGGGCGTGGGCGCATTCCATTCTTCTTCTGGTCCAATTCCATCTGCTTGCGAGCCTCTTGGAGTGAGACTGGAATATTTCAATTTAATGAGGAATACTAGAATAGGGAGTTTTTTGAATCCTTCACTACTATATGGAAATGAAGATGGAGGAGGGAATACAACTATTTACAGTGTAGGAGTTGTTTCTAGGGGCATTCCTCTAACACGTCTAGGAGAAAGGCTTAGCCTAACGTTATTGATAGCGGGCATGTATGTTACAAGTTTCCTATAAATGAATATCTTTATAGTCCCAATGAAGTGTAGGATTTTCCTTCGCATCCATTGTCCCAGTCCTTCTTGTAGCAGCCCTTGTAGCAGTAGTGAATAATGCCATGTCCTGATATTCTCACTCCTGAAAGCAAGTCAAGCCAGCTGGTTTTCGGACAAGCGCATACAGTGAGCCAGTTTCAGTGACCTTTTTTGGTGGGCCATACGAAGGAAGAGGTCCAGCCAGTTATCTTCCTTCTGTTTTTCTTTCTCCTTTCCCTTCGTTCTCTCTTCCTGACCCTGAAGGTTAAGGAATGGCGGAGAAGCGGCTTGATCTAGGCATAGGCATAACAGGGGCGAAGACCTTAGTTGCAAAGCTCAGGTTAGAAGAGCTGAGTTTAAGGGCTAAGGGAAAAATCTTTCTACTAGCTGTCGTTATCCCCGGAGAATCTAATACATGACCTTACCTACTTCAACTGTCCTTTGGGAAAGAAAGGACAAAGGATTCCATATCAGAGTGAAGAAAGGGGCAATGAAGCAGTTCCTATATACGTTATTGGAAGAGAGGGAGTTGGAGCATCCCTTACTTATATAGGAGATTTTATGATAGGGATTTTTCCAAGCCTTGCTATCCAGCAGTGACCATCTTGATGGAGTAGCCGTCGATTGACAGATTCATAGTCCGGAAAAAGCAAAGCCAAAGAAAGAGGCCAGCAGGCAGTGACTAATAGATAGAGTTGGAGGAGAGGCCTAGCCTATTAAGAAAAGAAGAGATGCACCAGCCACTAGATATTCTCCAAGAACTGGACTGTGTTAAAGACATCCCAGGCATACTCATGAATCTGCCCCCTCCCCTTCCCGGGCACGCCTACTGAGCGCGAACTTCATCTCCCCCTTTAACCACGAGGGCCAAAGAAAAGCAGGTCCGTCTGGTCTGTCCTGATTTTAAAAACAAAAGCCTTCTTTCCGGCAGAGAGGGACAGTCCCGGGATGCCCTAGGCTAGGCATAGGAGGGTTCCCTTATTAAGAATATAAGTTCCTCCACAGGTAACAGGCCAACAAAAGAAGGAAGATTGGGAAAAGCATTGATTTGGTTCCAGCAGGCACAACCACAAAAGGACAGTCAGAAGAGGAGAAAGAACAGCTGTTGACTGACTTTAACAAACAAACTGACAGCAGGTATTAGGGATCCCCTGATCTCTTTCTTTTTCTTTCATCCCCATTTACACAAATCTTTTTTACTAGAATCCATAGGCGCATGAGATTCCAAAATATACCTAAGATGATCACTTGGAATAGGATCTTCCACCCTACTGCGGGCTTGCGGTGCATCGTTCAATTCAATAGCTCCCTAAGGGGCCCCCCTCTGATAAGGAAATCAAAGAATATCAATGAATTTTATGACAAATCCGGTTCTCAGACTCTTAATGAGCGGTAGTTTATGTCTCACAACTTTATTTGTAGGAAATTCCATAGGAGAAGAAGGAAGAGCTATAATGACCGAAGGTCAAAATCTCTTGCTTTTTGCTCTACTGATTATAGGTTTGATCATTCTCTTTCGTCTTTATTGTTTTCGTTTGAATAGAAAGTCCCGCTTTCTACTTGTATGTATGTATCTATCCATTTTCTTTCTCGTCTCTTTATTTGGATATTTTCTACGGATCTATTTCCTTTATCATTTCAGTCTTTATTTTTGTGAAGCCTTCCCTTTTTTTTAGTTTTTGGTATGGTTTCGGGAATAGGGCAAGCACCTCCTCTTCCGGCCCCAACCGGGCCATCAAGCTCATCTTCATATGATGCGTTCGGCATTGATGTACTCTTAGAATCGTGGCCTACGACTACGGAAACGGAGGCAGGCACATCAGTGAATCAACCGGAAGCTGGACTTGTGCCTCCTGCTGATCCAGTCGCTGGACCGGTGGAGGAAGCTGGTCCAGCTAATGAGACCCCACGAGTGGTCCCCTATCCGTATCAACCGGATGAAGTGATAGGGGGGGATTGTGTTTCCTCCATCGAGGGTCGCCTTTTGGCGAGATACTCCTTTCCATCCGCCGAGGTCATAAGGATTGCTCGGATTCAAGCCCAGGACCTATTCGAGGTCAAGGTTGAAATTATAAGACTCATGGCGGGCCTTTATATATAAGTGTTCGAAATATGTATTATTTATTATATAATATTCCAAAATCCGCGGAAAATGCTGAATATATATATATAAATATGTGGAGATTTCTAATTCTAAAAAACTGATAAAATCTCAATCGAGATTCCATTTTTCTTTATATTCTCAGGTGAAACAGATTGAATGCTCACTCTTGGTTTTCTTACCGGCAACACAGAGTAGTGCTTCACCTCTTAGAATCCGTTCAGCTTCATAAACTTTTTACCCTATTCGTTTTCGTGATTCCGAGACGAAGAGAGCAGCATCTTTCCAATGCTTTTTTTCCTTCTCAATTAGATCTTCCCCACCGTGTCCTTCCTTCTGGAGGATGGGATTGCGTTTCTGATCACCTATAATGTTGGTTCTTTTAGCCGGAAATATGGGTCTCCCAGAACTAGCCTTAGATGAGGAAGATCCATTCATCGCTGTGGAATTTTATACCAGTTTCGACCTTTCGCTTGTTGACATCAATGGGGATCATATAGGTGTTGATGTCAACACAGTCGTATCTTTGGCTACCGAAAATGTTATTTTAAGGGATATTTGATTGATTTTTCCAGATAAAAAAGAGACAGATAACGGTTTGGATTGAATACAGAGATGCAATGAAAATGATCAAGGTGTGAGTCGGGTACTTGCCGATTAGGCCTCCAGGTCCTCTTCTTGTTGCCAAAATTGACCTTATCAAGCAACTCATAAATGGTTGTCTCTGCAACACCTTCTTTCCTTAAAGGCGTACCCAAGCCAGATCTCAAGTGATTGACCAAACCCTTGATATACATCTCCGCATACGCCGGGGTCGCATCAACCTCGCCGGGATCATCGCCGGAGCTCGGCCACCCAGTCTCCGCCACAACCACCGGAATATTCTCGTGGCCGGCCACCGCCAGGGACGTGATCACCGCATCCACCATCATGTCAAAGAGATTCCTGTACCTGACTCAGGTGTACAAAAATAGTCCCTGAAATGGAAAGGATGCTCTTGAAACAGATAAAACCCTAACGGAATCTCGGAGTTTTTCCTGTACATGTTTTACGGATAAAGATTCACCAAGAAAGACGAGTTGGTGTCGTCCAGCTTCTTGTAACTGATTCAGGTATACAACTAAAACTGAAACGACCAAAATGCCCCCCCTAATCCCAATTAGCAGCAAATTGCATGCGATTCGAGACAAAAGTCACAAGGGCATTCCCGTCCATGACATTTTCGGGTTCAAAGCGGGAAAACGCAAGAATGAACGCCTCAGTAACCAACATTTGAAAAAACCGAAAAGGCTCTTCGCAAACAGAATCCATAGAGTCCAGCAACGCAAAAAAGAAAATTCCCAAAAGAACCCTTCAGTTTTCTTCCTCCATTTTCTCATTCCAGCTCTCTCTCTTTCACTTTTCACTGAGAGGGTTTCCAAGAATCAATGTGTAATCAGCAGCGCCTAATGTAATGTGTGAGTAATCTCTGAGGGTGGCTTTTTCGAAAAAAATGTCGATCCCAATTCTGGAATCTTGCAGGAAAAGGAAGAGAAGGCCCAAGATATACAACTTCCACACTTTTGGAAACCCTGGCTACCCCATCAGCCCCACTGGTCCATTTCGTGATAACATTCGGGTCTTTCTCAAAGAATGTGCAGAACCTGAAGACTACAAGGTGGAAGCCATGGCTGTTATGTGCACTCTGCTCGTCATTGAAAGTAACAGCTTCGTTCTGCCTCTCTACACCATTGAGGAGGACGTCAAGCGCTCACTTCAACCCTTTTGTGATCACTGCAGATGCACAGGTTTTTGATCCTTTTCTGTTGATATCTCAATTGGGTTTTTGTTATTTTTGATGAAAGGCTTCGTCTTTGGTGTTAATTAGCTATTGGGGTTTTTGTTATCCTCTTCTTTTTTGCCGCATTTGCCTCTGTTTTCTTCATGGGTATCTCCGATTTTGATCTGCTTTGTATTTTTCGTTGTGTGATCTAGGCTGGAGTGGAAATTATGTTTCCAAAAGGAAGTATCACATGATCATACCTAGTGATGGCCAGTGGAACAAGAGATTGCAAGGTGATGTTTTTGATCTGCAGAGTCATCTTTTGCATGGGTTGATCCACTGCAATGGGTATGGTCATTTGCTATGCATCAATGGAGTAGAAGGAGGTTCAAAGTACCTATGTGGCAAAGAGATCATGGATCTTTGGGACCGAATTTGTTCAAATCTCCGAGCTCGGTAACATAAATTCTTCTGATGAATTTATTTTTTTATTCTATCGAATCTTTTTTGTGATTTCCCCATAAATCTTGGTCAAAGATGCACAAACCATTAGTATTCGAGGAAACTGTGTAGGGTTTCATCGATTAGGATATCTTTACAGTCGTAACATATATGAACAAGAAAGTTGTACAAGCTAAGAAAGGAAAGTATAAGTCTCTGTGTTGACCAAAATCAATCACAATCAACAAAAGCTAACATCAATTCCAACTTAGAATCAGACCTAAGATATAGCTTCACAAATCTTCTGCAGGAAAGTAACTGTCTAGGATGTTTCAAAGAAGAGGTCCATGGATCTTCGCCTTCTACATGGAGTAGCATACGGGCATTCATGGTTTGGAAGATGGGGTTATCGATTCTGCAGTGGAAGCTTTGGTGTGACAGAGCACAAATACAACAGAGCAATTGAAATTCTTAGCTCTCGGGAGCTTGACGAGATCATTCAAGATTTCAGTGAGACAGCTCAGTACAAAGACATGAAGCGGATTATTCGTTACTATAGGGGCCTGAGCGAAACTCAGTTGATCAATTTCAGAGACCTTCTCAAATTTGTGCTCACTGTCAAATCATGTCCTTGTACACAGATGAAACAAAGCATGGCTGGTACTGCTTCATATTCCACTAAAAAATCTTCAAGTCAAGTACCCCTGCAGAAGAAGAGTCTGCTGAAGGATAAATGCACAACATTTAGGAACTGTAATTCCCTGGCATGTATTTCGGATAGTAGATGGCCTAAAAAGAGACTAGAATATGCAGCAGAGGTCATTGTAGGTACACTGAAAAGGAAGGAGGGAGACAACAGTAGTCAAGGAGGGATGACCAGGCAAGAAGTGAGAGATGCAGCTCGGTTGCACATTGGTGATACTGGTTTGCTAGATTATGTTCTGAAATTAATGAACAATGTGGTTGTTGGAAGCCAGGTTGTCCGTCGCACAGTAAACCCCAAAACCAGGATATTGGAATTCACAATTTATGATCTAGGTAAAGGGGGTAAGCCTAGCGGGGCTGGTGCACAGGAGGCGCAGATAGCTGCAGATGCCCCTCTGGCATTTGCTCTAGTGCCTGGACAAGACGTTTACAGTGATGTGGTTTATTTGTATACAAATGTGCTGCTGAATTACCCCGATTCAAAACTCATGCAATCTGCAGCCCAGGTAGTGCTAGACAGCAAGAATTTTGTGAAGGAATGGCCATTTAGGGATGAAGCAGATGCCTTATTAAGGTTCATATGCCGGGTGACACCCCAAGTTTTTGAAATAGAGTCTAAACTGAATAGGGGATTGCCTCCTGGTGAGATTGTGACAGTACCATTGCATGCTACAGTTCTGGAGCTCAAGCCAGCAGCT